GAATTTTTATCCAAACATTAATGGGTCGGGTATTAGCAGACGATATATATATAGGCCCGCGATGCGTTGGCATTCAAAATCAAGATATTGGTATTGGACTTATCAATCGCTTTATAACCTTTCAAACACAACCAATATCTATTCGGACCCCCTTTACTTGTAGGAGTACATCTTGGATCTGCCGATTATGTTATGGACGAAGTCCTACTCATGGCGATCTGGTCGAATTGGGAGAAGCTGTAGGTATTATTGCAGGTCAATCTATTGGGGAACCGGGCACTCAACTAACATTAAGAACTTTTCATACTGGCGGAGTATTCACAGGGGGTACTGCAGAACATATACGAGCTCCTTCTAATGGAAAAATAAAATTCAATGAGAATTGGGTTCATCCCACACGTACGCGTCATGGACATCCTGCCTTTTTATGTTATATCGACTTGTATGTAACTATTGAGAGTGAGGATATTCTACATAAGGTTACTATTCCACCAAAAAGTTTTCTTTTAGTTCAAAATGATCAATATGTAGAATCAGAACAAGTGATTGCTGAGATTCGTGCGGGAACATACACTTTCAATTTTAAAGAAAGGGTTCGAAAACATATTTATTCTGACTCAGAGGGAGAAATGCATTGGAGTACCGATGTGTACCATGCACCCGAATTTACATATAGTAATGTCCATCTTTTACCAAAAACAAGTCATTTATGGGTATTATCCGGGGGTTGCTGTAGATCCCGTGTAATTCCTTCACTCTATAAGGATCAAGATCAAATTAACGTTCATTCTCTTTCTGTCGAAGAAAGATCTATTTCTATCCTTTCAGTAAATAATGATCAAGTAAGACACAAATTTTTTAGTTCAAATCTTTTTGGTAAAAAAGAAAGAGGAATTCCTAATTATTCAGAACTTAATCGAATCATATGTACGGGTTATTGTAATCTTATATATCCTTGGATTTTCCAAGGGAATTGTGATTTATTGGCAAAGAAGCGAAGAAATAGATTCATCATTCAATTTGAATCACTTCAAGAACGAGAAAAAGAATTACTGCCCCGTTCTAGCATTTCGATTGAAATCCCCATAAATGGTCTTTTTCGTAGAAATTGTATTCTTGCTTATTTCGATGATCCTCAATATAGAAGAAATAGTTTAGGAATTACTAAATATGGGACTATAGGGGTGCATTCAATCCTCAAAAAAGAAGATTTGATTGGAGTCAAAGAATTTAAGCCAAAATACCAAATGAAAGTAGATCCATTTTTTTTCATTCCCGAGGAAGTGCATATTTTACCTGAATCTTGTTCCATAATGGTACGGAACAATAGTCTCATTGGAGTAGATACACCAATCACTTTAAGTACAAGAAGCCGAGTAGGCGGATTGGTACGAGTGGAGAAAAAAAAAAAAAAGATTGAACTTAAAATATTTTCTGGAAATATACATTTTCCTGGAGAGATGGATAAGATATCCCGACAAAGTGGTATCTTGATATCACCGGAAAGGGTAAAAAAAAATTCTAAGAAATTCAAAAAATTGAAAAATTGGATTTATGTACAATGGATCACACCTACCAAAAAAAAGTATTTTGTTTTGGTTCGACCTGTAATCATATATGAAATAGCAGACGGTATAAATTTAGTAACACTTTTTCCACAGGATTCGTTGCAAGAAAGGGATAATCTGGAACTTAAAGTTGTCAATTATATCCTTTATGGAAATGGTAAACCGATTCGGGGAATTTCTGGGACAAGTATTCAATTAGTTCGGACTTGTTTAGTGTTGAATTGGGACCAAGACAAAAAAAGTTCTTCTATCAAAGAAGCCCTCGCTTCCTTTGTTGAAGTAAGGACAAATGGTCTGAGTTTGGTTCGAAATTTTCTAAGAATAGACTTAGTGAAATCCCATATTTCGTATATCAGAAAAAGGGAAGACCCCTCAGGTTCAGGATTGATCTTCAATAATGAGTCTGATTACACCAATAGCAATCCATTGGATTCTCTTTATTCCAAGGGAAGGGTTCAACAATCCCTTAGTAAAAATCAAGGAACTATTCGTACGTTGTTAAATATAAATCGGAATAAAGAACGGCAATCTTTGATAATTTTGTCAGCATCTAATTGTTTTCAAATGGATCCATTTAATGATGGAAAATATTATAATGTGATAAAAGAATCAATTCAAAAAGATTCTCTAATTTCAATTAGGAATTCATTAGGACCTTTAGGAGCAGTCCCTCAAATTTTAAATTTTTATTCCTTTTCTCAGTTAATAACTCATAATCAGATCTCGATAACTAACTATTTGCAACTTGACAATTTAAAACAGACTTTTGAAGTATTTAATTATTATTTAATGGATGAAAACGGGAGGATTTTAAATTCTGATCCGTGTAGTAACATGGTTTTGAATACATTCAATTTGACTTGGTTTTTTCTCCATCATAATTATTATGATAATTATTGTGATGAAACACTCACAAGAATTAGCCTTGGACAGTTTATTTGTGAAAATGTATGTATAGCCAAAAACGGACCACACCTAAAATCGGGTCAAATTGTAATTGTTCAAGTTGATTCTGTAGTAATAAGATTAGCTAAGCCTTATTTGGCCACTTCAGGAGCAACTGTTCATCTCCATTATGGAGAAATCATTTATGAAGGAGATACGTTAGTTACCTTTATATATGAAAAATCAAGATCTGGTGATATAACGCAGGGTCTTCCAAAAGTGGAACAAGTGTTAGAAGTGCGTTCGATTGATTCCATATCGATGAGCCTAGAAAAGAGAGTTGAGGGTTGGAACGAGCGTATAACAAGAATTCTTGGAATTCCTTGGGGATTTTTAATTGGTGCTGAACTCACTATAGTGCAAAGCCGTATTTCTTTAGTTAATAAGATACAAAAGGTTTATCGATCCCAGGGGGTGGAGATCCATAATAGACATATAGAAATTATTGTACGTCAAATAACATCAAAAGTATTGGTTTCAGAAGACGGAATGTCTAATGTTTTTTTACCTGGAGAGCTAATTGGAGTCTTGCGAGCGGAACGAACGGGGCGTGCTTTGGAAGAACCGATCTATTACCGAGCTATATTATTGGGAATAACGAAAGCATCTCTAAATACGCAAAGTTTCATATCCGAAGCAAGTTTTCAAGAAACTGCTCGGGTTTTGGCAAAAGCTGCTCTCCGAGGTCGTATAGATTGGCTGAAAGGTCTGAAAGAGAATGTTGTCCTAGGAGGGATGATACCCGTTGGTACCGGATTCAAAGGATTAGCGCATCGCTCAAGACAACATAATAACATTCCTTTGGAAATTAAAAAGAAGAATTTATTCGAGGGGGAAATGAGAGATATTTTGTTCCATTACAAAGAATTATTCGATTTTTGCATTTCAAAGAATTTAAATGGTATATCAGAACAATCATTTCTAGGATTTTTCAATTTCTAAGAGCAGATTCATCCTGTTACCTATCTGCAGTCATTTGATTTGGTAATAATAATAAAGATAATAACGAATAGAAATAAATGAATAACGAATAGAAATAAATGAATAATGGCTTGGATCGTGTATCAACGGCCAATCCCCGGTAGAGGTAGAAGATAAGGTTTCATTGGAACAATTTTTTATTTCTATTTCAGGGTACCTCATCTCTTTTTTTTTCTTAAAAAAAAAAAAGAGAGGAAGTGTGGGGAGAAATGACAAGAAGATATTGGAACATCCATTTGGAAGAGATGATGGAAGCAGGCGTTCATTTTGGTCATGGTACTAGGAAATGGAATCCTAGAATGGCACCTTATATCTCATCAAAGCGTAGAGGTATTCATATTATAAATCTTACTCGAACTGCTCGTTTTTTATCAGAAGCTTGTGATTTAGTTTTTGATGCAGCAAGTAGGGGAAAACAATTCTTAATTGTTGGTACCAAAAATAAAGCAGCTGATTCAGTAGTACGGGCTGCAATAAGGGCCCGGTGCCACTATGTTAATAAAAAGTGGCTCGGTGGTATGTTGACGAATTGGTCCACTACAGAAACTAGACTTCATAAGTTCAGGGACTTGAGAACGGAACAAAAGACGGAGGGACTCAACCGTCTTCCGAAAAGAGATGCCGCTATGTTGAAGAGACAATTATCTCACTTACAAACATATCTGGGCGGGATTAAATATATGACAGGGTTACCCGATATTGTAATAATCGTTGATCAGCAAGAAGAATACAGGGCTCTTGAAGAATGTATCACTTTAGGAATTCCAACGATTTGTTTAATTGATACAAATTGTGACCCAGATCTCGCAGATATTTCGATTCCAGCTAATGATGATGCTATAGCTTCAATTCGATTAATTCTTAACAAATTAGTATTTGCAATTTGTGAAGGCCATTCAAGCTCTATACGAAATCCTTGATTAATAATAAGATAAATCTATTTTTGTAGGACTTCATAGATTTATGGAATTGGTTACTATTCCTGAATCGCACAAAAGAGATAAAAATAATTAGGGATATTGTAATAAGTTGGTATCAAAAAAATATACAACTCAAGGCAAGGCTAAAATAAAAAAAAAAAGACGGTCGAATCCAAATAATTTTTTTTTAAGTTCTATTTCTTTCAGGGGGCAATATGAATGTTCTTTTATGTTCTATCAACACACTAAAGGGGTTATACGATATATCTGGTGTCGAGGTCGGCCAACATTTCTATTGGCAAATAGGAGGTTTCCAAGTCCATGCCCAAGTACTTATTACTTCTTGGGTTGTAATTGCTATCTTATTAGGTTCATCTATTATAGCTGTTCGGAATCCACAAACCATTCCTACTGACGGTCAGAATTTTTTCGAATATGTCCTTGAATTCATTCGAGACGTGAGTAAAACCCAGATTGGAGAAGAATATGGTCAATGGGTTTCCTTTATTGGAACTATGTTTCTGTTTATTTTTGTTTCGAATTGGTCAGGGGCTCTTTTACCGTGGAAAATCATACAGTTACCTCATGGAGAGTTAGCCGCACCCACAAATGATATAAATACTACTGTTGCTTTAGCTTTACTCACATCAGTAGCATATTTTTATGCGGGTCTTACAAAAAAGGGATTAGGTTATTTCGGTAAATACATTCAACCAACTCCAATTCTTTTACCCATTAATATCTTAGAAGATTTCACAAAACCTTTATCACTTAGTTTTCGACTTTTCGGAAATATATTAGCTGATGAATTAGTAGTTGTTGTTCTTGTTTCTTTAGTACCTTTAGTAGTTCCTATACCTGTTATGTTCCTTGGATTATTTACAAGTGGTATTCAAGCTCTTATTTTTGCAACTTTAGCTGCAGCTTATATAGGCGAATCCATGGAGGGTCATCATTGATTAGTTTTAGAAATAGTTTAGCTCAAGGCAATATATACACGGCTCAAGATAATCTATTTAGGGAATAAAAATAGAAAAATAATATATAAATAAGTTTAAGGTAAGGTATAAATAAAGAAAATAGATAAGATCTAGAGAGTAATAGGAAAAAAAAAAGATTCCGATATTAGTAGGAAAGGATTTACAAAAAAAGAGATGAAAAAAATGTATTTGTTAGGGGAGTGTGGAGTCGAATTAGACGTATTGAATCGAATTACTATAAGACAACACTTGTGTATGTTTCGAAGAATGGTTCTCGAATCCGATTGACTCTAAAATACGAATAATAGGTTTACATTAGGTAAGAAACACAAGTATATGTGATATTAGGTATTAACTAGTTAGATATGAACTAAAGATATGCTCTACTACTGGGAATTTAGATAGGGATTCTAGTTGAAGTCCTTCCGTTTCGTCTGTAGTTGTGAATTGACTATTGAATGAATACCGAGATTAAATCAAGAAAAAAAAATGGAAGAATGACAGGAGTATAGTATGGATTCACAAAAACTACGTGGATGGATAAGAACTAAAAAAAAAGATATTCAAATAGTTCTGATGATTCAATCATATTATTACTTCAATTCGGAGTTTTTAGTTACTTCGACTGTATAAATCTTAGCAATGGAATAATAAGTTATAATTCATTGGTTGATTGTATCATTAACCATTTCTTTATTTTGGTGTGAGGAGCTTATCATGAATCCACTTATTTCTGCCGCTTCCGTTATTGCTGCTGGGTTGGCCGTAGGGCTTGCTTCTATTGGGCCTGGGATTGGTCAAGGTACTGCTGCAGGCCAAGCTGTAGAAGGGATTGCGAGACAACCCGAGGCGGAGGGAAAAATACGAGGGACTTTATTGCTTAGTCTGGCTTTTATGGAAGCTTTAACCATTTATGGATTGGTTGTAGCATTAGCACTTTTATTTGCAAATCCTTTTGTTTAATTTGAATCCTAAAAAAAAAACAAACACTATGTATTCTTTTTTATTTCTTTGAACTTTCTGTTCGTGCTTTTTCTAATTTTATGAACCTTTTACTCTTACAATTATTTATTCGTTGGTACAATACCCTATGTATGGGGAGAGACTTATTTGTGGATGAGGAATTAACATAGTGACTCTTTCCTCTCAAGGTTCAATGGAACTCGTTTTAGAAATTGTTCCAACAAAGGAAAAGCAATTGACATCAACCTTGGTACCTAATTCGAATCTAATAAGTATCGTTCTTATTGTTTTTTGGAAATTGTCAATTGAAAAAGAAATCCATTTATAAATCAATGGATTTCTTTTTCAATTCTATTTATCAATTTCAAAATTATAAAGAGGAAGTAAAAAAGAAACATATAAATAAATAAAAAAAGATAATTAATTTTATCTAGAAAAGGAGATAATATGAAAAATATAACCGATTCTTTCATTTCCTTGGGTTACTGGCCATCCGCGGGGAGTTTCGGATTTAATACCGATATTTTAGCAACAAATCCAATAAATCTAAGTGTAGTGCTTGGTGTATTGATTTTTTTTGGAAAGGGAGTGTGTGCGAGTTGTTTATTTCAAGAATAGGTTGGATACAACCAACTGTACTTTTCTAGTTATATAACTACGAAAAAAAAAAGGTGCATCATCTCGCGAATTACTTATGACTAAATTTAAAAATCATATTGAAGAACCATAGCATTTCGTCATTCATTGGTAAATCCACTTTGATCCTCTACGAACCAATAATGGGGGACCATTAACATGGTTAAAGCTAAACCGTTTGTTTCAAGTCCGGGCACAGGATAGTACGCTTTCTACTATTATGTTAATATTTTACTACAGAATTTATTTTTTCGATATATAACACTCATGTTGATAAAATGATTTGAACCTTTCATTTTTTTTTTTTTTTTTATAATTTTTTTTTTGAAAAAATGCCAAAAATGAGGATTCCCCCCTTTTTTTATCCACTGTTGAATCGATGACCTATGTATAAAGTAAGAAAAATTCTTTGGATTTGAAGAAAACAAAAAAGAAACAACTTTGCTGACAATTTATTGTTTGATCAGAAGAGTCCTCTGAATATTCTGGTCTTGGATTAGTGATCAA